TGATTTTTACTGATAACCAACAAAACACTGATGCTTATACTAATACCAAAGAAACTAATAATACTGATCAAACAGGTGAAGTTGCTTTGATACGTTATTCCCAACAATCGGATTTTCGTCGAGACATAATCAAAGGCTCCATGCGCGCTCAAAGACGTAAAACAGTTACTTGGAAACTCTTTGAAGCAAATGCGCATTCCCCTCTTTTTTTGGACCGAATAGACAAATCTTTTTTTTTTGTTTTTGATATTTCTGAACGGATGAAAAAAAATTTTAGAAATTGGATGTCGAAAAACACAGAATTCACAATTTCGAATTATACAGAGAAAAAGACAAAAGAAAGTGCGAAAAAAAAAGAGGAGGACAAAAAAGAAGAAGACAAAAGAAAGGAAAAAGTGCGTATACAAATAGCGGAAGCCTGGGATAGTATTTTACTTGCTCAAGTAATGAGAGGTTTTTTATTAGTAACCCAATCAATTCTTAGAAAATATATTATATTACCTTCATTGATAATAGCTAAAAATATCGTCCGTATACTATTATTTCAATTTCCGGAATGGTATGAGGACTTAAAGGATTGGAATAGAGAAATGCATGTTAAATGTACCTATAACGGCGTTCAATTATCAGAAAAAGAATTTCCAAAAAACTGGTTAACAGACGGCATTCAGATCAAGATTCTATTTCCTTTTCGTCTTAAACCTTGGCACAGATCTAAGTTACGAGCCCCTTATAACGATGCAATGAAAAAGCAAGGTCAAAAAAATGATTTTTGTTTTTTAACAATTTTTGGAATGGAAGCTGAACTACCTTTTGGTTCTCCCAGAAAAAAACTTTCATTTTTTGAACCGATTTTTAAAGAACTCAAAAAAAAAATTAAAAAATTGCAAAAGAAATGTTTTATAATTTTAGGAATTTTTAAAGAACAAACAAAATTATTTCTAAATGTCTCAAAAAAACCAAAAAAATGGATCATTAAAAACATTCTGTTTATAAAAGAAATAATAAAAGAACTCTCAAAAATAAACCCAATTATATTATTTGGATTGAGAGAAATAGAAGTATATGAATTGAGTGAAATTAAAAAAGATTCAATAATCAGTAATCGGATGATTCAGGAATCGTCCATTCAAATTAGATCTCAGGATTGGACAAATTATTCATTAACAGAAAAAAAAATGCAAGATCTGACTGATAGAATAAACACAATAATAAATCAAATAGAAAAAATTACAAAAGACAAGAAAAAGGAATTTATAACTTCAGATAGAAATTTGAGTTCTAACAAAATAAGTTATGATGATAAAAGATTGGAATCACAAAAAAATATTTGGCAGATATTAAAAAGAAGAACTGCTCGATTAATCCGTAAATCCCATTATTTTATAATATTTTTCATTGAAAAGATATACATAGATATCTTTCTATCTATGATTAATATTCCTAGTATCAATACACAACTTTTTCTTGAATCAACAAAAAAAATTATTAATAAAAACATTAACAGTAATGAAACAAATCAAGAAAGAATTAATAAAACAAATCAAAGTTTAATTAAATTTATTTCGATTATAAAAGAGTCACTTTCTAATACTAATATTAGTCTTAGTCAAAAAAATTCAAAGACTTTTTTTGACTTATCTTACTTTTCACAAGCATATGTATTTTACAAATTATCACAAACCCAACTTATTAAGTTAGAGAAATTGAAATCCGTATTTCAATATAATGGAAACCCCCTTTTTCTTAAGAATGAAATAAAGGATTTTTTTGTTGTAAGACAAGAACTATTTCATTCCGAATTAAGACCTAAGAATCTTCGCAATTCTGGAATGAATCAATGGACAAATTGGTTAAGGAGTCATTATCAATATCAATGTGATGTATCTCAAATTAAATGGTCTAGAGTAGTACCACAAAAATGGCGAAATATATTGAACTGTATAGCTCAAAATAAAGATTTATATAAAGATTTGTGTGATTTATATGAAAAAGATGAATTAATTCACTACGAAAAAAAAATTGAAACGGATTTATTATTGAATCAAAAGGATAATTTTAAAAAACAATATAGATATGATCTTTTAGCATATAAATCTATAAATTCTGAAACGAAGAAGTACTCTTCAATTTATGGATCACCATTACAAGTAAAAACTAACCAAGATATTTTTTATAATTACAACACACATAAACAAAAATCATTTAATATGGTAGAAGATGATATTCGAGATATGGATAAAAATACGGATAGAAAATATTTTGATTGGAGAATTCTCGATTTTTGTCTTAAAACGAAAGTCGATATTGAGGCCTGGATCAATATTGATACTGACACTAACAGTAATAAATATACTAAGACTAGGGTTAATAAGTATCAAATAATTGATAAAATCAATAATAAAGGTCTTTTTTATCTCACACTTCAGCAAGATCAAATATCCAATCAAAAACCCCTTTTGGATTGGATGGGAATGAATGAAGAAATACTAAGTCGTCCCATATCAAATCTGGAACTTTGGTTCTTGCCAGAATTTGTGAGACTTTATAATACGTATAAAATGAAACCGTGGGTTATACCAATTAAATTACTACTTTTTAATTCGAATATAAAAAAAAATGCTAGTGAAAACAAAAGCATCACTGGAAATAAAAAAAGAGATCCTTTTATATCAATATCGGCGAATGAAAAAAAATCTCTTGAATTAGAAAACCGAAATCAAGGAGAAAAAGAATCCACGGGCCAAGCAGATCTTAAATCAGCTCTTTCAAACCAAGAAAAAGATGTTGAAGAAGATTATACGGGATCGGACATGAAAAAACATAGAAATAAAAAGCAATACAAGATCAATACAAAAGCGGAGTTTGATTTCTTCCTAAAAAGGTATTTGTATTTTCAATTGAGATGGGATGATTCTTTAAATAAAAAAATAATCAATAACATCAACGTATATTGTCTCCTGCTTAGACTGATAAATCCAAGAGAAATTACTATATCCTCTATTCAAAGGGGCGAAATGAGTCTGGATATTTTGACGATTCAGAAAGATGTAACTCTTACAGAATTTATTAAAAGGGGATTTTTGATTATTGAACCAATTCGTCTAGCTATAAAAAATGATGGAAAATTTATTATGTATCAAACCCTCGGTATTTCATTAGTTCATAAAAGTAAACATCAAATAAATCAAAGATACCGAGAAAAAAAACATGTTGATAAGAATTCTGATGAAGTCATTACAAAACATCAAAAGATGACTGGAAATAGATATAAAAAAAATTATGATTTGTTTGTTCCTGAAAATATTTTATCGCCTAGACGTCGTAGAGAATTGCGAATTCTAATTTGTTTAAATTCTAAGAATAGACATAGAAAGGCATCTTTTTGTAATGGGAATGAGGTAAACAGTCAAGTTGTGGATAAAAGCAAAAAAGATAAAAAAAAACTTATAAAATTAAAGCTATTTCTTTGGCCCAATTATCGATTAGAAGATTTAGCTTGTATGAATCGTTATTGGTTTAATACCAATAATGGCAGTTGTTTCAGTATGGTAAGGATACATATGTATCCGCGATTGAAAATTCATTAATAGTACATTTTTCCTATATTTCCCATACTCTGGTCTATGACGACAAAGAGATGCACGCATACGTTGTCTTACATTCCATTCTGATACATGATACTAATTCAATGACATATCAATTAGATCTAGAATGAACAAAATTTTCTTATTTTAGGTCTAAACTTTTATCTTTTGTGAGTGAAGAAACCAACCATACTTTTGTATCCCCTTTCAAATCCAATTTTAAAATGAAAATAGGATTGAGTAAGTTTTATTAAATTAAAAAAATTAGAAATTAATAACGAAATTCAAATTATTGTATATACCAAATAAAAATTAGGGGCATTATTATTACTGATCAATAAAGATATCTATCAATAACAAATATCTTAAAATAAAAAGAGGGGGGAGAGAAGATTTCAGTTTATGGTAAAAAATTCATTCATCTCAGTTATTTCACAAGAAGAAAAAGAAGAAAACAGAGGATCTGTTGAATTTCAAATAGTTAGTTTCACCAATAGGATACGAAGACTTACTTCACATTTACAATTACACAAAAAAGACTATTTATCTCAGAGAGGTTTACGTAAAATTCTGGGAAAACGCCAACGATTACTGTCTTATTTGTCAAAGAAAAATAGAATATGTTATAAAGAATTAATTAATAGGTTGGATATTCGGGAGTCAAAAACTCGTTAATTTTATTTTTATAAAGGCATTTTGAATTATTTGATTTATTAGATCTTGAATTTTAATGAACTTTTTTTCGTTTTCAGCAATTCATGAAAGAATGAATCGAGGAAAAACCTATGAATATACCGGCTACAAGAAAAGACCTCATGATAGTCAATATGGGCCCCCACCACCCATCAATGCATGGTGTTCTTCGACTCATCATTACTCTAGATGGTGAAGATGTTATTGACTGTGAACCAATATTGGGTTATTTACACCGAGGAATGGAAAAAATTGCGGAAAATCGAACAATTATACAATATTTGCCTTATGTAACACGGTGGGATTATTTAGCTACTATGTTCACAGAAGCAATAACTGTAAACGGACCGGAACAGTTGGGAAATATTCAAGTACCTAAAAGAGCCAGCTATATCAGAATAATTATGTTGGAGTTGAGTCGTATAGCTTCTCATCTGTTATGGCTCGGTCCTTTTATGGCGGATATTGGTGCACAAACTCCCTTTTTCTATATTTTCAGAGAAAGAGAATTAGTATATGATCTATTCGAAGCTGCCACCGGTATGAGAATGATGCATAATTATTTTCGTATCGGAGGAGTAGCGGCCGATCTACCTCATGGCTGGATAGATAAATGTTTGGATTTCTGCGATTATTTTTTAACAAGAGTTGCTGAATATCAAAACCTTATTACACGAAATCCTATTTTTTTAGAACGAGTCGAGGGAGTAGGCATTATTGGTAGAGAGGAAGTAATAAATTGGGGTTTATCGGGACCAATGCTGCGAGCTTCCGGAATACAATGGGATCTTCGTAAAGTTGATCATTATGAATGTTACGACGAATTTGATTGGGAAGTACAGTGGCAAAAAGAAGGAGATTCATTGGCTCGTTATCTAGTCCGAATTGGTGAAATGATAGAATCCGTAAAAATTATTCAACAGGCCCTGGAAGGAATTCCAGGGGGACCCTATGAGAATTTAGAAATACGATACTTTGATAGAGAAAGGAATCCGGAATGGAATGATTTTGAATATCGATTTATTAGTAAAAAGCCGTCTCCTACATTTGAATTGCCGAAACAAGAACTTTATGTGAGAGTAGAAGCCCCAAAAGGAGAATTGGGAATTTTTCTCATAGGGGATCAGAGTGGTTTTCCTTGGAGATGGAAAATCCGCCCGCCGGGTTTTATCAATTTGCAAATTCTTCCGCGGTTAGTTAAAAGAATGAAATTGGCTGATATTATGACGATACTAGGTAGTATAGATATCATTATGGGAGAAGTTGATCGTTGAAATGATAATTGATACACCGGAAGTACAAGATATCGATTCTTTTTCTAGATTAGAATTTTTTAAAGAGGTTTATGGAATTCTATGGGTTCTTGTTCCTATTTTGACTCTTGTAGTGGGAATCACAATAGGCGTACTGGTAATTGTATGGTTAGAAAGAGAAATATCGGCAGGGATACAACAACGTATTGGACCTGAATACGCCGGCCCTTTGGGAGTTCTTCAAGCTCTAGCAGATGGGACAAAACTACTTTTCAAAGAAAATCTTTTTCCATCTAGGGGGGATACTCGTTTATTCAGTATCGGGCCATCCATAGCAGTCATATCAATTTTAGTAAGCTATTCAGTAGTTCCTTTTGGATATCACCTTGTTTTAGCGGATCTCAATATCGGTGTTTTTTTATGGATTGCCATTTCCAGTATTGCGCCAATTGGACTTCTTATGTCGGGATACGGGTCAAATAATAAATATTCCTTTTTAGGCGGTCTACGAGCTGCTGCTCAATCGATTAGTTATGAAATACCATTAACTTTATGTGTGTTATCAATATCTCTACGTGCGATTCGTTGATACATAGACATAAACTTTTCTCTATTCCTTCCTTTCAAGGAAAGGGTTGGAATGGATTGAGTAGATATCTTAATTTTTTTTTATTCATTATTCGGGTTGATGAACTAAATCAAATAGTTATATGAGTGAAAGAAAACAGCTTATATATAAATAAAGAAAACAGCTTATATATAAATTCGCAGTAAAAAGATTGATTCTCATTTTCTATGTATAAGAGTTAGAGAGTTAAGCGGAAATAAACATAAACAGAAGAGACCGTTTCCCCCAAGATTGGTTGATTAGTCATCCTGACTTGAAGCGGGTTCAAAAGATCAACTGTATTGAGTTTTCACTATCATTTTTATGTATTAGCATAACGGGGGATTGAGCAAAAACGAGTGGATGGTTAGAAACACGAACATATGTAAAGGATTAGTAATGGAGATTATGTAAATTCTCCAAAAGGACATTTTTACATAATATACAAACAAAGAATACTAATTGGGGCTTTAAGTTGGTAGAAATGATCAGGCAGTACTCCCCATGACACGATTCCAATCCAGAGTATACTCCTATCCACCGATTTAATAAATAACTATTCGAAACGAAATAATCCTTTAACTTTATTTTGAAAGCCCTCTTTTTCTCAGAAATAGAAAGAAGAATAGGAACGAAAAAAAAAAAAAAAAGAAAGATATACTTTATTTATTCTTTGTTACTTTTATTCTTTTTTTATTCTTTCCCATATACATATTAATAGATATATAATTTGTGTCATAATTCATTAATTAATATAGAATTTTTTTTTCGTACGTGAAACCAACGGGTTATTGATATTTTTACAAGAAGTATTTTATTGAACAGTTAAGTTATTACTGAACAAAGAAGAATTGAAATTATTATTGAAATTATAAAATTAAAGAAAGGATGAGATCAATTCAGAAGTACTTTTTTTATTTAATTTTGAATTAAAATAATTATAACAGACAGAATTCAATTGGTCTAATTTGGGACCGGCCGATAGTTATCCATCCTACAAACATATCAAGATTCAAAAAAGAATACTGACGCGGTCCCTATATTTATTTCTGGCCTTCAAGGAGCCGTATGAGGTGAAAATCTCATGTACGGTTCTGTAATAGCGATGGTAACAGTGATGGTATCACCGACTATAATTATCTAACAGTTCAAGTACAATTGATATTGTTGAGGCGCAATCAAAATATGGTTTTTGGGGATGGAATTTGTGGCGTCAGCCTATAGGGTTTATCATTTTTATTATTTCTTCCCTAGCAGAATGTGAGAGATTACCTTTTGATTTACCAGAAGCAGAAGAAGAGTTAGTAGCAGGTTATCAAACCGAATACTCGGGTATAAAATTTGGGTTATTTTATGTTGCTTCCTATCTAAACCTATTGGTTTCTTCATTATTTGTAACAGTTCTTTACTTGGGAGGTTGGAATATATCTATTCCGGACATATATGTTTCTGAGCTTTTTGAAATAAATAAAACATGTGGAGTTTTTGGAGCGATAATTGGTATCTTTATTACATTAGCTAAAACTTATTTGTTCTTGTTCATTCCTATCACAACAAGATGGACTTTACCGAGGCTAAGAATGGACCAACTATTGAATCTTGGATGGAAATTTCTTTTACCTATTTCTCTCGGTAATCTATTATTAACAACTTCTTTCCAACTCTTTTCACTGTAAAGTAACATTCTATATTCACAACGTGTCTCAAACAAGAGAAATAAACAAACATAAAACTATTCATATATATATTAACGATATGTTCTCTATGGTAACTGGGTTCATGAATTATGGTCAACAAACAGTACGAGCTGCAAGGTACATTGGTCAAAGTTTCATGATTACTTTATCCCACGCAAATCGTTTACCCGTAACTATTCAATATCCTTATGAAAAATTAATCACCGCGGAGCGTTTCCGCGGTCGAATCCATTTTGAATTTGATAAATGTATTGCTTGTGAAGTATGCGTTCGTGTATGTCCTATAGATCTACCCGTTGTTGATTGGAAATTGGAAACTGATATTCGCAAGAAACGGCTGCTTAATTACAGTATTGATTTCGGAGTCTGTATATTTTGTGGTAATTGCGTTGAGTATTGTCCAACGAATTGTTTATCAATGACTGAAGAATATGAACTTTCTACTTATGATCGTCACGAATTGAATTATAATCAAATTGCTTTGGGTCGTTTACCAATGTCAGTAATTGACGATTATACAATTCGAACAATTTTGAATTCGCCTCAAATAAATAAGTAAATCTCTTGATTAACGAATAATTTATAATTACTTTACTAATAACTAATATAGAAGGAATTTAGGTTTCTTTCGTGTTGTTTGGTCAATAACTACAAATACCAACTATTGATTGGTTGGTAAGAAACGCGTCTTAATTTGGATTGAAAATCCATTAATTAATATATCCATAATTGTTTTAAAATATATAGTTTAGAATTAGAACGACTCTTTCAGATAAAGAATGAAATTAGTCCAATAATAGTACTCACATTTATTCATATCCCTTAGTATTTATTTACTTAGGATTAAATTAGGAATTGCTCAAAAATCATAAAAAAAAATTTCTGGTCGGGTCTCAATAAGGTCATGAAAAACATTTCTATTTATTTATCTCTTATTTTACATATAATGGATTTGCCCGGACCAATACATGATTTTCTTTTAGTCTTTCTGGGATCGGTTCTTATACTAGGAGGTATGGGGGTGGTATTATTTACCAACCCCATTTATTCTGCCTTTTCATTGGGACTGGTTCTTGTTTGTATATCCTTATTCTATATTCTATTAAACTCTTATTTTGTAGCTGCTGCACAACTCCTTATTTACGTGGGAGCTATAAATGTTTTAATCGTATTTGCTGTGATGTTCATGAATGGTTCAGAATATTACAAAGATTTGAATCTTTGGACCATTGGGGATGTGGTTACTTTGCCAGTTTGTACAAGTATTTTTGTTTTACTCATGATTATTATTACGGATACGTCATGGTACGGAATTATTTGGACTACAAGATCAAACCAGATTATAGAGCAAGATTTGATAAGTAATAGTCAACAAATTGGAATTCATTTATCAACCGATTTTTTTCTTCCATTTGAATTCGTTTCGATAATTCTTTTAGCCGCTTTGATAGGTGCAATTGCCGTGGCGCGACAGTAAAAAATTTATAGAATTAGCAATGCACATTAAACTCTGTTCGGTTTTATTACATTACATTTTTTTCCCTTTAATTAAAGATTTTTTATGTCTAAAATAGAAATTATTCAATCTATTCTATATAACAATAGAAAATCTGCCTTTGTTCCGTACTTTTTTTTATTCTAGTCAATTGAATCTGTTGAATTGTTGTTCAGTTCATATTGAAATGAATCGAAATTGATAAGGAGTTGGTCAATGATGCTCGAACATGTACTTGTTTTGAGTGCCTACTTATTTTCTATCGGTATCTATGGATTGATCACGAGCCGGAATATGGTTAGAGCCCTTATGTGTCTTGAACTTATACTGAATGCGGTTAATATGAATTTCGTAACATTTTCTGATTTTTTTGATAGTCGCCAATTAAAAGGAAATATTTTCTCAATTTTTGTTATAGCTATTGCAGCCGCTGAAGCAGCTATTGGACCGGCTATTGTTTCATCAATTTATCGTAACAGAAAATCAACTCGTATCAATCAATCGAATTTGTTGAATAAGTAGTATTAATCATATAAATTCTAATATTCATAAATTAGAATTACCATGACCATACATCACGTAATAATACATGTTTTCAAAAATGTAAGAAATTAAAGTATCTTGGCTCTATCGCATGAGTCAATCCAGAAGTAGATTGATTAGAAAAATTATGATAAATTATTGATTCATCTGGTGTCTAAATATATGATTCATTTACAAGTTTACTAGATCGAAACTTTCTGACATTCAAAAATTTATAGATCCAAATGTCACATTCAGTAAAGATTTATGATACGTGTATAGGGTGTACTCAATGCGTGCGCGCCTGCCCAACGGATGTATTAGAAATGATACCTTGGGACGGGTGTAAAGCTAAGCAAATTGCTTCTGCTCCAAGAACAGAGGACTGTGTCGGTTGTAAGAGATGTGAATCCGCCTGTCCGACAGATTTCTTGAGTGTTCGAGTTTATTTATGGCATGAAACAACTCGAAGTATGGGTCTGGCTTATTAATACGTTCCAGAAAACCCTACTCGAATACATTTGATTTTTTTACCTTTACCGACAAAAACCCGCGCTCAAAAACTTTTTATTTTGAGCACGGGTTTTTCTGGTCCAAGTTTATCTTGTTTTTACCATGAATAATTTTCCTTGGTTAACGCTAGTTGTAGTTTTGCCAATATTCGCGGGTTCCTTAATTTTCTTTCTCCCTCATAGAGGAAATAAGATCATTCGTTGGTATACTATAGGTATATGCATAATTGAACTCCTTCTAACAACCTATGCATTCGGTTATCGTTTCCAATTGGATGATCCATTAATGCAACTGACAGAGGATTATAAATGGATCGATTTTTTTGATTTTTACTGGAGATTGGGAATAGATGGAATTTCTATAGGACCCATTTTACTGACAGGATTTATCACAACTTTAGCTACTTTAGCGGCTCGGCCGATTACTCGAGATTCCCGACTATTCCATTTTCTGATGTTAGCAATGTATAGCGGTCAAATAGGACCATTTTCTTCTCGAGACCTTTTACTTTTTTTCATCATGTGGGAGTTAGAATTAATTCCAGTTTATCTACTTCTATCCATGTGGGGGGGAAAGAAACGGTTGTATTCAGCTACAAAATTTATTTTGTACACTGCAGGAAGTTCCGTTTTTTTATTAATGGGAGTTTTGGGTATTGGTTTATATGGTTCCAATGAACCAACATTAAATTTTGAAACATCAGCTAATCAATCGTATCCTGTAGCACTAGAAATAATATTTTATATTGGATTTCTTATTGCTTTTGCTGTCAAATCACCGATCATACCCTTACATACATGGTTACCAGACACCCATGGAGAGGCACATTACAGTACTTGTATGCTTTTAGCCGGAATCTTATTAAAAATGGGAGCGTATGGATTGGTTCGGATCAATATGGAATTATTACCCCACGCCCATTCTATATTCTCTCCCTGGTTGATTATAGTAGGCACAATTCAAATAATCTATGCAGCTTCAACATCTCCCGGTCAGCGTAATTTAAAAAAAAGAATAGCCTACTCTTCTGTATCTCATATGGGTTTCATAATTATAGGAATTGGTTCTATAAGCGATACAGGACTCAACGGAGCCATTTTACAAATAATCTCTCACGGATTTATTGGCGCTGCGCTTTTTTTCTTGGCCGGAACGAGTTATGATAGAATACGTCTTGTTTATCTCGACGAAATGGGCGGAATGGCTATCGCAATTCCAAAAATATTCACGACTTTCAGTATCTTATCAATGGCTTCTCTTGCATTACCGGGCATGAGCGGTTTTGTTGCCGAATTGTTAGTTTTTTTTGGAATACTTACTAGTCAAAAATATCTTTTAATGACAAAAATATTAATTACTTTTGTAATGGCAATTGGAATGATATTAACTCCTATTTATTCATTATCTATGTTACGCCAGATGTTCTATGGATACAAGCTTTTTAATGCCCCAAACTCTTATTTTTTTGATTCTGGACCGCGAGAATTATTTGTTTCGATCTCTATCCTTTTACCTGTAATAGGTATTGGTGTTTATCCCGATTTCGTTTTATCATTATCAGTTGACAAGGTCGAAGCTATTATATCCAATTATTTTTTTCGATAGTTTTTGTGAGTAAACCAAAAAATGAAACTGAAATCCCATGATTTTAAAAATGGTTGATTGTACAATAAAAAAATGAGTCTTTTATATTCTTTTAAGTAAAATAAATAAATTGGAATTCTATTATAACTAGATATCTTTTGAATTTGTGAGAACCATTTGAATCAAGTAATGGAAATGATTCAAATGGTTCTTGATTGTTTACATGAAGTTTTCGTATATATACCTGTATGCCGTCCTATGTTTATATTCGTCAAGTCTTTTATTCAATTAGATATTAATGTAAATGAACCATAACTATGCAACCCTATTCCTAATAGATTAACCCCAAAATAGCATATCCAAATTATAAGAAAGCCCATTGAGGCCACAATTGCAGAATTTACACTTTCAAAATTTTTATTTGTTCTAATATGTAAATAAATAGCGAATATGGTCCAAGTAATAAATGCCCAAGTCTCCTTTGGATCCCAATTCCAATATGAGCCCCATGCTTCATTAGCCCATACTGCTCCCGAAAGAATACCTACGGTTAAAAGGATAAACCCTAGACTAATAATACGATAACTCCAACGATCCAATTGTTGAATCAATTGATACCTGTAATAATTTTGAGACGAAATAAAAGAAGTGTTTCGTAAGACATTGTTTCTTTCGTTCACGTATTGAATCTCACTAAATGAAACTGACTCATTTTCTAAATTATTGCTTTTACTAAAAATCCTTATGAATTTTCGAAATGTAATGACTAGAAGAGCTAGTGATAATAATGATCCACACAAAAGAGCTGCATAGCTCAATACCATCATACTTACATGCATCATTAACCAATGGGATTGGAGAGCGGGTACTAATATCGCGGATTGATGCATTTCAGTTAAAAGACCCGAAGTAGCAAAACCTTGAGTAAAAATAGCACTTGGCGCGGTTATTGCGCTTAAATGGTTTTTATGTTTTTTAAAATACGGAATAATATGAATAATGGAAAAACTCCACGAAAGAAAAATTAATGATTCATATAAATCACTTAATGGTAAGTGCCTCAAATACATCCAACGAGTAACTAATAATCCTGTTATGCAGAAAAAAGTAGCTATCATCCCCTTTTCTGAAGAATCATCTAGTCCTACGATTTCATCGACTAATAAAATTATCAAATGAATTGTAATTACAATTGAAACGATCGAAAAGGATATATGAGTTAATATATGCTCTAAAGTTGAAAATATCATAAAAATTATTAAATTAATAAGGGCGTCCCTCAATTATAGGAATTGAAATCGGGAATTGAATTCATTATAGGACTTACTCTTTTAGAAGATGCCATGCCGCCACTCGGACTCGAACCGAGATGCTCTAGCACTGCTTCCTAAGAGCAGCGTGTCTACCGATTTCACCATAGCGGCTTATTCGAAATCATAATAACCTATTTTTATTCAATCGTCGAGCTTGAAGGAGTTAATTCAATCCAATATTTTTTTTAGGAAACCATTCAAATTGATGAATAAAAACTTGTTTAAAAATTAGGGATTAAAACGTTTTCGTTAACGTTAATAATATTTATTTTTCTTATTATTATCTTTTTATTTAGTTATTTAGTATTTTAGGATGTCAATTTTATTTAACTGAACTAACAATGTATTTTTTCGTAGGCTATTACTTTATGCTCTCCTAAAACTAAAATGTAACAGTTGTAACTATATAATTTTTACTTCAATCCATGGATATAAGTAAAAAAAATGTTCTACCTCATTTGCATTTTTTAATGATTAATTTCTTTTATCATTTATTTTATTAATCTAAAATAAAAAATTCATTTTATCGATTAATAATTTTTATATAACACAATTTCAGCGATACACTCAAAAGATTTATGTAAATATTTGCATAGTTAGGTTGCGTTAGGATTTTTTGTTGTGTAGAGAATTTGCGTTAAGATTTAGCAAACCCATTAAGTTAGGTATTTTGGATGGTCGTATCAATCATATAAAAAAATTTCGTATAGAAATTGTACCATACTTCAAAATATTTTCTAAATTTTTTAATTTTTTAATTAATATTAATATATATATATTATATCTTGATCGATCTTCCAATCGAAACATAGGATCTAAAATAGATCACTCAAAATTGGCGCATTCGTCATATAACTACCTAAAAATGTAAACGGGGCTTTTATTAATTTAATTGGGTTTAAGGAATTTATATAGTGATAATAATTTCTAAAACCCAAAATAATGATTTAAAAGATTATAAAAAACATTTTAAACTTAATCAATTAGTTTCAACGACCTCTTCTTTATAATATAAAATCAAAAATATAACTAAAAAAAAAATTCTTTTTATTATTGAGTAAGGGCGATGGGGAAAGTGATAATCCCCATCCGGAAAATGATAAAACATACTAAAATGAAAGGCGAAACCTTGCGCTTGCGTTTACCCTTTTTTCAAACAAAAAAGTACCATTCATTTTTAGAATTCAGTAGACAACAGAATTCTTATCTATATCAGAAACGAAAGAAAAATTTGGCTTCAAATTAAAGTAAAACAAATTGTAAAACAAATTCAATTTTATATTCGTTTAAATTAAAACATTATGAGACTAATTCTTTTTTATTTATTTTTTTTTTATGTATATTGTTTATATTGTAATTTATCTTATATATTAATATTTATTCATCTTATATATTAATATTTATTCTTTTACTATACTATTATGATGTTAATATTAATTATAATTGATAAATATAATTGATAAATATTATTTATCATTTTTATAACTTATAATTATAAATAAACTATAAACAAAATTATATCACTTTATTAGAACGATTCAGATTATTTATTTGTTACACAAAAAAAACTTTTAGAACTCCCGGTAGAAAGAGATTTCGCTAACGAAAAAGCTTTCAATGCTGCCCTATATCCCTTCCTTTTCCAAATATTTTTACGAATACGTTTTTTTGAAATAGAGGTGCGCTTTTTTGGAACTGCCATTAAAAAGTTATAATAGGTTTTTCGGTTGGATGTGAAAGACATCTATTGTTCAAAATCAATTGTTCTTTACTATTCTCTATCTATTTTTTCTCTAAATTAGACTCCCCCCAAAAAAGGGGGGGGGTAAAAATCACATAAAATATTAATAAGAACGATAAGGTACACTATGCCAAATAGGTTGAAGTTGATAAAATCAAAAAAATAATACAAAAAAAAAGAAAGATTGTCCGTTTCGTTTTCTTTCTATTTTCGTCGTGTTACATTTCTACATGTAATAAAAAAATCTAAAAGTTTAATAACCCAACCCTTCTCCCGCTTAATTATTAATTAAAAAATAAAAAAACTTTTTTTCTATTATATTAATTAATTTAATATGAATTTAATTGGTCAAGTTCGAAGAAAGAGTCCACAAAATTTTAATTATCAAATGAGACTAGTAGTTAATCTGTTAAAGGATACAAAATACATAATTTAAAGGCATTTTATTTGCCCCCCTTGTTTTTCCGTAAAATTAAAGTGTTGGATATCATAGCATTTCCTACAAATAGCTTTTATTGTAATGGAAGACAAACAATTAGTTACAAAACAAATTGGTTAATGATTCTAAATAACCGAATTACAATAAATAGTTTTAGTTATGGGCTTTATGATTCAGATCAAATACTGTTTTTGGTATAATTATTTATCCTTGTTCTATAGATATAAAAAAATTATTGTAATACGTAATAATTAAAATGAAAATTCAAATTTTCATTTTTTATCTTCATAAAATTTTATTTAAAAATTTGAATTTAATATTAACAATTCAGTATTAATAAAATTAAATACGTATTTTTTTTTTTTCACTAGTGACTTATTTATATCATTTGACCAATTGCAACCTCTTGATTTTAAATATTTGAAGTAGTTTGGAAAGATTCAGAATAATTAAGGCTAGAAAATTCTATTTAAGTTTTTTTTATATATCTTAATTTTTTTTTATTAACCGACCCCTCTCAAAAGAAAAGAAATAAGAACCGGTGACTCAGAAACAATTAATTAAGATAATTTTTTTTTTTTTTTTTTTTTTTTTATGGAATATACATATCAATATTCATGGATTATACCTTTCATTCCACTTCCAGTTCCTATCTTAATTGGAACAGGACTTCTACTTTTTCCAACGGCAACAAAAAATCTTCGCCGTATGTGGGCTTTTCCTAGTGTTTTATTATTAAGTATAGTTATGGTTTTTTCAGCCCTTTTTTCTATTCAGCAAATAAATAAAAATTCTGTCTATCAATATGTATGGTCTTGGACCATCAATAATGATTTTTCTTTAGAATTTGGCTGCTTGGTTGATCCACTTACTTCTATTATGTCGATATTAATCACTACTGTTGGAATTATGGTTCTTATTTATAGTGACAATTATATGTCTCATGATCAGGGATATTTGAGATTTTTTGCTTATATGAGTTTTTCCAATACTTCAATGTTGGGATTAGTTACTAGTTCGAATTTGATACAAATTTATATTTTTTGGGAATTAGTTGGAGTGTGTTCTTATCTATTAATAGGTTTTTGGTTCACACGACCCAGTGCCGCGAATGCTTGTCAAAAAGCGTTTGTAACTAATCGTGTCGGGGATTTTGGTTTATTATTAGGAATTTTGGGTTTTTATTGGATAACAGGTAGTTTCGAATTTCGGGATTTGTTTGAAATATTCAATAACTTGGTTTATAATAATGAAGTTAATTTTTTATTTGTTACTGTATGCGCCTCCCTGTTATTTGCCGGCGCGGTTGCTAAATCCGCCCAATTTCCCCTTCATGTATGGTTACCTGATGCCATGGAAGGGCCTACCCCCATTTCGGCTCTTATACATGCCGCTACTATGGTAGCCGCAGGAATTTTTCTTGTAGCTCGGCTTCTTCCTCTTTTCATAGTTATACCTTACATTCTAAATCTAATAGCTTTGATAGGTATAATAACATTATTTTTAGGAGCCACTTTAGCTCTTGCTCAAAAAGATATTAAGAAAAGCTTAGCTTATTCTACAATGTCTCAATTGGGTTATATGATGTTAGCTCTAGGTATGGGGTCTTATCGAGCTGCTTTATTTCATTTGATTACTCATGCTTATTCGAAGGCATTGTTGTTCTTAGGATCTGGATCAATTATTCATGCGATGGAAGCTATTGTTGGATATTCTCCAGATAAAAGTCAGAATATGGTTCTTATGGGCGGTTTAAGAAAACATGTACCAATTACAAAAACTGCTTTTTTATTGGGTACACTTTCTCTTTCTGGTATTCCACCCCTTGCTTGTTTTTGGTCCAAAGATGAAATTCTTAATGATAGTTGGTTGTATTCACCTATTTTTGCAATAATAGCTTGGTCCACAGCAGGATTAACTGCATTTTATATGTTTAGGATCTATTTACTTGCTTTTGAAGGACATTTAAACGTTTATTTTCAAACTTACAGTGGCAAAAAAAGTAGTTCGTTCTATTCAATGTCTCTATGGGGTAAAGATAAAGAAGGACCCGAAA